TAAGATAATATCTGTGCCTATCGGGAACGAAGAAAGTCGCAATTTGTCTCTTCCGCCTGTCGCATGTGCCTATCAAAAGCTGTTGAAAGGATTCCGTTAAAAAAGGAAGAAGGACAAACAAGCAAGAAGGAATTTGAGACGAAACTCCCTGGCGGTAGATAGAAACAAATGATGAGGGATTCCTCGAGAAGTTAACAACTATTCTTTGCATCGAGTGAATTTGAGACATACACGAGGAAGGTTCTGGGAGCAATACCAGTTATGACTCTCTCCCGAACCAGGAGCCGTGTGAGGTGAGAATTTCATGCACGGTTCTGAATGAGCGGAAAGATCGAAAATCTTCTTTTCGACTCTGACTCTCCTACACCAGTCGTTGCTTTTCTTTCCGTTACCTCTAAAGTAGCAGCTCCAGCTTCATTTACAAGACTCTTCGGTCTAATTTTCCCATACTTATCTAATGAGTGGCATGCCGCGGTGGGATTATTAGCTACTTTTAGTATGATATTAGGAAATCTAATTGCCGTTACTCAAAGAAGCATAAAACGTATGCTAGCTTATCCTTCTATAAGCCAAATTGGATATATCATGATTGGGGTACTTGCTGCAGATTCGGGGAACGGTTATGCAAGTATGATAACTTATACGTTTCTCTATATATTCATGAATTTGGGAACTTTTGCTCGTATCACCCCATTTGGTTTACGAACCGGAACTGATAATATCAGGGATTACGCGGGATTATACATGAAGGATCCTGTTCTAACATTCTCTCCGGTTTTACGTTCACCATCCCTAGGGGGTATGCCTCCACCATCCGGTTTTTTCGGTAAACTCTATCTCTTTTGGCATGGATGGAAAGCTGGTTCGTACCCATCAGTTCCGGTGGCGCTCGTTACAAGTGTCATTTCTATCTATTACTATCTAAAAATAATTAAATCAATGTTCACCGGTAAGAGTGGGAGGAGCGACACACCGATAACTTCTAGACAAAATTCATTAGTTTCTCCATCAATTTCGATTTCGAAAAATTCTCTTGAAATAGTTATGATCATTCGTGCAATAGCATCAACCCTATCGGGTATCTTCATAGATCCCATTATCGAAATCACACGGAATACCTTCTTTTAGACCCACTTCGAATTGTGGTACGAAATTTTTTTTTTTTTTTTTTTTTTCTCTATTCAAATGATTTGTATTAAAAGCTGGTTCCGCTATCCCAATTAGTCCGTCTATGCAACTTACGAAATAGTTATATCTTCTTCGGGAATTGATCCTGGCATTTTCCTATCTAGCTTGTACTTGTCTTCTCGCACCCAAAATCACTTGCTAGGAAAATGATCCCTTGTCTATTCCGGAGGAGATATAAGTATTTCCGCGCAGTGCACAGCTGGAGTTGCGCAGTAACAACCCACGCCGTTACATCCAACCGAGTATTTAGGCGAAAAGAGAATGCCCCCCCCCCTTTTTTTTTTTTCTATTCATATGTTATTATTTTCTTAATATTGGTGAAAAGACTTGCCTGTGAGACAAGCGTGGCCTTGTCAGGCCGTGAAAAAAAGGTCTCTGTACGAGGAGGGAATCGAACACCGCTTTAGAGATGATTGAGTGCGGGCGGGGCCCGATTCGAACCCTTGGCCATAGTCAGTATGAACTGAAACCTTACCACTACCCGAAGAATCAAGGAATAATCAAAAAGGTTTGTGGATTTCGTTTCAATCTCAGTGGAGTCTCCCAGTTACTAAATCCGGCAAAAAGGAATGAAAATTCGGTTTAGCGGTTGACAGGACTGGAGATATATTTGTACAATTGAATCGGTTCACATAACTCCATCACGTTCCCTTGCTTCGAAACAAGGGTAGGCACACCAGACACGAAATGGAGTAATGCATAGTACGGAGGTTCGAATCCCCGCGAGGCGTCCGTAGCAGAAGTCGTCTTGCATTTCTGGAAGAAGTCTCCCGACCCCTTCTTTTCTTTTCCACCAAGAGAAAGAACTCGGCCCGGCGGGGAAGGGAAGTTCTATTTGGTCAATCTCCATGCTTGCCTCTCCGAACGAAGTGGCGCCGAAAACGCATCTTCGTATCGAGAGACGGGTGGGCCCCGTTGCTTCGGTGTCCCCCGAAGCTAAATCTTTCAAAAGAAAATGAAATCCTTGGGAAATTTCATACTCCCTAGTATCCAATCCATAAAACTGGAATGTAAATCCTTGGATTGTTGACTACTAAGACTCTATCTCCTCATTCTATGGAGTTTGATA